AATTAACATCTTTTTTGTTTATTGACCCTCTATTTCTTTGTTTTAATCCTAATCCACAGGAGGTAAAATTAAGACTTTAGCCTGCTGTTCCATTATTTCAGTGTCATTCTCGATCTAACAAGAATGGAATCACGCTCTGTAGGATTTGAACCTACGACATCGGGTTTTGGAGACCCGCGTTCTACCGAACTGAACTAAGAGCGCTTTATTCTCATAAAAAATTTTATGTGACCCCAATTCATCTTGCATGCATATACTATATAATTTCTATATAGAAATAGATATATAGAATAGAGAAATAGATATATAGAACTCTCATAATATATATATTGATAGAATATATATCTATTTCGATTGAGTATGTATGTCCAATTTGAATCGGTCTCAATTGATCCCTTGTTACTGCTCATAACATAAGTAATAGTTAGGGATAGGGATGACAGGATTTGAACCCGTGACATTTTGTACCCAAAACAAACGCGCTACCAAGCTGCGCTACATCCCTTTCAATTGGTTTACAGTGTCATTGTAAAGAATCTTTGTCTTCTTTTCCACATCTTGATTTTCTTCGTTGATATATATAAATTATCCTGCCATTTTTTTCTTTTTAGTTTCATATCGTATAACATATAATATATATTATAATAATAATAAAAAAAAAGAAAAGACTTATATACATATGAGATACCCCTAACAAAACAAAACAAAAATTAATATTTTTAGGGAATGCTCGGGCAGAGCAGAAATGGACTGGACCTCTTTTTTTGTTAAAAAAAAAAGAATATCTAATGAATCGTTGTACATTTCAATTTGAATTAGGAATTCCGTGTACAAACACAAGTGGTTATTAACTAAATAACCATCTGATCATATTCATATATGTAATTCTGTATTACAAATTACAATAAAGAATAAGAATTAAGAAGGAGGATTTAAAATGCGAGATCTAAAAACATATCTCTCCGTGGCACCAGTGGTAAGTACTCTATGGTTCGGGGCTTTAGCAGGTTTATTGATAGAGATCAATCGTTTATTCCCGGATGCATTGATATTCCCCTTTTTTTCATTCTAGTTATTGACACGGGAAGGGGTGAAGAAGATTAGAGATACAATCAAATATTTGTGATTAATCCCCCCTTCTCCTTCTTTTTTTTTTTAGAATTAGAATAAGTTAGAAAAGATAAAGAATAAAGTCGGATTCGGCTTCAGTGAAACTCGGAATTCGGTCCAGACTTCAATTGAATTTAATTAATAAGAAATTAAAAATTCAATTAATAATCAATTCCATTTCTATTAAATAATAGGGTGAGACCAGAAATGGAAATGTAATGGCTAGGGCGGGGCAACAATATCATACAGGATACTAAAATGAAAACTGAAATACTGTACTGTGATTCTAAATATAGTTAGAAATCATTGTATTACTTAATTATTACTATACTATATTGATTGGAACGAGATCCTTCATAATTGGATTTCGAGTTAGCAACTTCTATTTTTTTTTGTTCCTTTCTTCTTCTTCGCTTCGAATCGTAAAATGGAAGAGTTAAGTGAATCAAAAACCCAAAGGAGGTTCATGGCCAAGGGTAAAGATATCCGAATAAGGGTTATTTTGGAATGTACCAGTTGTGTTCGAAACAGTGTTAATAAGAAATCAGCGGGTATTTCCAGATATATTACTCAAAAGAATCGACACAATACGCCTAGTCGATTAGAATTGAGAAAATTCTGTCCCTGTTGTTGCAAACATACGATTCACGGGGAGATAAAGAAATAGAGAAAATCGATCGCTTGTGTGTCACCCCTCCAAGGAACATGAAAAATGATATATTTTTTCATATTGTTATAAATTCTATTAGAAATTGTATATATAACATATATTTAAATAAACATATATTTATTAAAGAATAAAAAATAGAAAAAAATCCTATTTTGTAAGAAATAGGATTTTCGGGATAAGGAATAAACAAACCATGGATAAATCTAAGCGACTCTTTCTTAAATCCAAGCGATCTTTTCGTAGGCGTTTGCCCCCGATCCAATCGGGGGATCGAATTGATTATAAAAACATGAGTTTAATTAGTCGATTTATTAGTGAACAAGGAAAAATATTATCTAGACGGGTGAATAGATTGACCTTAAAACAACAACGATTAATTACGATTGCTATAAAACAAGCTCGTATTTTATCTTCGTTACCTTTTCTTAATAATGAAAAACAATTTGAAAAAAGCGAGTCGGCCGCTAGAACTACTGGTCTTAAAAAAAAAAAAAAATAGGGTTACTCAATTCAAATTCCAATCGAAACTCAAATCAAATGTGGATTGAGGTTTTGTTCGAAAACTACGATAATCCAATTTTGATTATCGTGTTGTAAGAAAAAAGAGAATCGGTGAAGAAGAATAAATCTTTTTTTATTGAACGTGGTTGTTAATTTTGACGACTTTCTCATATGATTCTATTTTTTCATACAAATCTCTACTCTACCTTCCCGGAGTTCAGTCTCCGGGGAATTTTTTTTTATGATCTCATTGGAAATCATATAAAGACAATTCCTATTTAATATAGCTATTTGTGCAAGTATTTTACGATTAAGAAGCAACTGCCTCTTGTACAGATTATACATTAATCCACTATAACTATAGTATATATTTTTTCTATTCTCACGAATTACTGCATTTATTCGACTGATCCACAAACGACGAAAATCCCTTTTTTTCCTATCTCTATCCCGATGAGCCGAAACCAAAGCTTTTATTTTCTGTTGAGTAATAGTTCGAGTAAGTCTTGAATGAGCCCCTCGAAAGCTTGATGTAAATAAACGAATTTTTGTCCTACGTTTCCGAGCTATATATCCTCGTTTAATTCTGGTCATTGAATAAATGAAACTTTAATGAATAATTAATTCTTTGATGAATAACTATTTGATTTCTTTTCTTTCAGTTATTCTTTTCCCTTTACTAGTCTCTTAATAATTACTAGTCTATTAATAAGAAAAACGGATTCTTCCAATGTATAAAATATAAAATTCCAATGGCTTTTGCTACTATAACCTTCCCAACCACGATTTTTTCTTTTTATTTCTAAGCATTTAACTTCGAAATAAGAAATTGTATTGATACTAGGTATCAAAAAAGCATATTCAATTAAATAGAAATGGATAAAGAAATAGTGGATTCCATCGTTTCTATGGTTACTTCTTAAACGACGAGGTCCTCTCTATACACCGGAGCCCCTTCCCTCATTTAATCAATGCTATTGTTAACTTGTACAGTTCACACTCTTTGGCTCTACCCATGAAATAGCTAGTAATAGGTCTTTCACAACGAAATCTAACTATACAGTAACGGTATTTAAGTATGAAGATTAGCTGGGTAGCTGACCCTGTTAGTCCGTTCTTGCAAGAATAAGGGCATAATCTTTCCGCTTTTTCATTTTGAAATAGGATTTCCCCTGCTTAATGGATAAGCATTTGCTACCAATGGGGAAGTCTTTCTCATCTGAAATTGAAAAATTGAGGTGATTGGATTTGCACCAACGGAAACCATAAATTTGATACACAATAGAAGGAATTATTAATAGATTCTTTTTTAAGATAGTGAATGGAGTTCTTCCATTCTATCCTAACCGATCCCTGATACTGGAATAATTTGTTTCCTCTCTTTTGTCTTAGTCCATGATCGGAACGAGTCGCACATACACCCTAGTACATGTTCCTCGGCGCTGAGGGCATCCCCGAAGGGCGGGGGATTTCGTGACATTTCTGATTGGCTGTCTTGTGTTTCTAATAAGTTGTTTAATAGTTGGCATGTTGAATCGTATACATAATGAGCTGGTTTAGATCAATCCTAACCCGATGATTATGAATTACTTATATTCTATATTAATAGAGATATTCTATTAAATCCGGTAAGAAGATAAAATCTCAAATTGTGTATTTGCGCGGAATCCCTGCGAATTTTTTTATTCAACCGCTACACGATCAATAATTCCATGAGCTTGGGCTTCTGCTGCTGACATAAAAACATCCCTTTCCAAGTCTTCGGATACAACCCATAAAGGTTTGCCCGTTCTTTGTACATAAACCCTTGTGATAGTTTCGCGCAGTTTCAGTAGTTCTTCCGCTTCCAGGATAAATTCTCCCGTTTGTGCCTCATAAAAAGAACTTGCGGGTTGATGGATCATTACCCTGACGATATAACATAATAAATGGTTCCTCTATCTCGCACGATAAGGCGAGAGGAGAGATAAAGAATAATAAAAGATCGAATTGAACAACCGTACGGGCATCTTTTGCGTATTGCATACGGCTCTACTATGGAATTTATTTTTACCTTCCATCGAAGAAATAGAAAAGATAGAGGGTCTATCAGACCTAGATCGGTAAATGATCCAATAACCACCCTTCCTTTTTTTGTTTTGGAGTAGTTAAAAAATACTATGATGGTTCCGTTGCTTTATTATTTCGTCTGTTATTCAGCAATCCCAAAGTTTCTTTTTTTTTTTTTTTCAAATATATATAAGTTATATAAGTAAAAAAAATATTGTTTTTTTTTTATTTTCATATTCTTTCCTAACATAAATATTGTTAAATGTTAAAAGCTTTCCGGTGTGAAAACAAAAAAGTTTGTGACGTTGAACTGGGCTCCTGATAGATCAGATAAAATCGGAAATACCCGTTTTCTCATACTACTCTTTCGATACATAATTGAATGGTTTTGAAAAATTTTCGCATATCGAATTCGAAGTGCCATGCTATTATTACTTAATATTCATATGGCGAAGGCATAGTCTTCTTTTTTTTTTCTCAAATAAAAGACTCATTGGCGCCAAGCGTGAGGGAATGCTAGACGTTTGGTAATTTCTCCTCCTGCCAGAAGAAAAGATCCCATTGAAGCGGCTAATCCCATGCATATTGTCTGTATATCTGGTTGCACAAATTGCATAGTATCATAAATAGCTATTCCGGGTACTACCCATCCGCCCGGAGAATTTATAAACAAATAAAAATCTTTGGTCTCATCCTCCAAACTGAAATATATCAGAAGGCCAACAAATTGATTCGATAGCTCACTATCAACCTCTTGGCCTAAAAAAAATAGTCTTTCTCGATAAAGTCGGTTGATTAGGATAAAATTTTATCCCTTAGGAGCCGTACATGCACCTTTTGATGCATACGGTTCACCAAAAATCGCGAAAAAGAATCAATGTGTAGATTTCAACCCTCTTTCTTTTTTCATAGCAGACGTTTTCGAACTTCTAACGAAAGGTCTTTTTCTTACATTTTTCAAGAAAGACGACTTTTGACCCGTTTATCTATATTAATCCATATTATAATAAAAAATAATGTATTAAACACTTATTGAACTAACTTCTCATTGATGTATTGTTTTCATCGAGATCGAATCCAAATCACGATGTAATTTTCTTGTTTCTGAATGGGCTTCTTCAATTCTTTTAGGTTTCTGTTCTACTCCGAGTAAAGATCTACCCGATTTTGATTTGCACATATAGCACAAATATTCCAATACCACGTCTTTTTGCTACGACTTCTTTTTTTTTCTTCAATTTATTTCATGTTTTCCAGCAAATACAAATATATGATAGAAGTAGGAATCGTAGATTACCAATTGGGTTTTTTTTCTAAACAGAGCCTGGATGCTTCATTTTATTGGTCCAACCAAGCCAACCATAAATTATTGTAAATTGCTAATATTAATCTGGATACCTCCCCAAAAAATGGATCTAATTACACTTCATTACACTTCACGCTCCAAATTTTTGCTGATTCAATCAATCTTTTTTGGGGTGAAAGAGAGGATATCTCGATCGGGGGAGAGAACGGGGAAATCCCATATGCCCCAATATATCTGACAAGTCGCACTATACGTCAACCCAAGTTGCATCTTCCTCTCCAGGAATTCGAAAGGGTACTCTTGGAACACCAATAGGCATTAAATGAAAAAAGAATTAAATTAAGTAGTATATCTCGCTTTGATGCGGAAACGTAACAATGGGTTTATTGTCTTAATAATGATTGGTCTTTATTATATTTTATAGATGGAATAAATTCGTAAAAAAAATCCTAAATACAAAAGGAAGACCAAGTGACTAAAGGCAAATTCTTACGAATAGGTCCTTTGAGTGATGAACAAATATGTCTGCATTCACTGATATAAAGATATAAACACTCATATAAAATACGGTCAACCCCCCCTCCCCTCCACCATTGCGTATTGTTACTTATCGGGTATAGAATAGATCTGCTTCTTTTGTTCCTACGAATAGAATTCTTCCATTATTACTAAAAAACTAGAACAAATATTAATCTTTTACCCGAGATAATCCACTGAAAAGAGAGGGTCCATAGTATAGTTTTTTACAGTGCAATAAAGTTACATAGTGTCTATCTTTTGTTGATATAAGAGGTATTTTCATGGGTTTGCCTTGGTATCGTGTTCATACCGTCGTATTAAATGATCCCGGTCGTTTGCTTTCTGTCCATATAATGCATACAGCTCTGGTTGCTGGTTGGGCCGGTTCGATGGCTCTATATGAATTAGCCGTTTTTGATCCCTCTGACCCTGTTCTTGACCCAATGTGGAGACAAGGTATGTTTGTTATACCCTTCATGACTCGTTTAGGAATAACCAATTCATGGGGTGGTTGGAGTATCACAGGAGGGACTATAACGAATCCAGGTATTTGGAGTTACGAAGGTGTGGCCGGGGCACATATTGTGTTTTCTGGCTTGTGCTTTTTGGCAGCTATCTGGCATTGGGTATATTGGGATCTAGAAATCTTTTGTGATGAACGTACAGGAAAACCTTCTTTGGATTTGCCCAAAATTTTTGGAATTCATTTATTTCTTTCAGGGGTGGCTTGTTTTGGTTTTGGCGCATTTCATGTAACAGGATTGTATGGTCCTGGAATATGGGTGTCCGATCCTTATGGACTAACCGGAAGGGTACAATCCGTAAATCCCGCATGGGGTGTGGAAGGTTTTGATCCTTTTGTTCCAGGGGGAATAGCCTCTCATCATATTGCAGCAGGGACATTGGGCATATTAGCGGGGCTTTTCCATCTTAGTGTCCGTCCACCCCAACGTCTGTACAAAGGATTGCGTATGGGAAATATTGAAACCGTCCTTTCCAGTAGTATCGCTGCTGTCTTTTTTGCAGCTTTTGTTGTTGCTGGAACTATGTGGTATGGTTCAGCAACTACTCCGATTGAATTATTTGGTCCCACTCGTTATCAATGGGATCAGGGATACTTCCAGCAAGAAATATATCGAAGAGTTGGTGCTGGGCTAGCCGAAAATCAAAGTTTATCAGAAGCTTGGTCTAAAATTCCCGAAAAATTAGCCTTTTATGATTACATTGGCAATAATCCGGCAAAAGGGGGATTGTTTAGAGCGGGCTCAATGGACAATGGGGATGGAATAGCTGTTGGGTGGTTAGGACACCCTATCTTTAGAGATAAAGAGGGGCGTGAACTTTTTGTACGTCGTATGCCTACTTTTTTTGAAACATTTCCGGTTGTTTTGGTAGACGGAGACGGAATTGTTAGAGCCGATGTTCCTTTTCGAAGGGCGGAATCGAAGTATAGTGTCGAACAAGTAGGTGTAACTGTTGAGTTCTATGGTGGCGAACTCAATGGAGTCAGTTATAGTGATCCTGCTACTGTGAAAAAATATGCCAGACGTGCTCAATTGGGTGAAATTTTTGAATTAGATCGTGCTACTTTGAAATCAGATGGTGTTTTTCGTAGCAGTCCAAGGGGTTGGTTTACTTTTGGACATGCTTCGTTTGCTCTGCTCTTCTTTTTCGGACACATTTGGCATGGTGCTAGAACCTTGTTCAGAGATGTTTTTGCTGGTATCGACCCAGATTTGGATGCTCAAGTCGAATTTGGAGCATTCCAAAAACTTGGAGATCCAACTACAAGAAGACAAGTAGTCTGATACAACATTGTTTTGTTCCTTTTGGACTTTATTTTCTTTTTGTGATTTGAATTTTACACAGGGAATCGGATAAATCTTGATTTGACTCGCTACTTTGACTCTTGTTCTTTCTTTATCCGAGAGACGATTCCAAATAAACAGGTATGAAAGCTATAATTGTAAACCACGATCAAATCCATGGAAGCATTGGTTTATACATTCCTCTTAGTTTCTACTTTAGGAATAATCTTTTTCGCTATCTTTTTTAGAGAACCACCTAAAGTTCCAACTAAAAAGATGAAATGATTTTTCATTATCTCAATTGAAGTAATGAGCCTCCCAATATTGGGAGGCTCATTACTTCAACTAGTCCCCATGTTCTTCGAATGGATCTCTTAGTTGTTGAGAGGGTTGCCCAAAAGCAGTATATAAGGCGTACCCAGTAAAACTTACAAGTAAACCAGATATAGAGATGGCAACTAGGGTTGCTGTTTCCATTATTATATAATTTCAAGACCAAAATGGATCTAGGATAAGATCATTTATTTACAGCGGAATGGTATACAAAGTCAACAGATCTCAATGAAAAAAGAAATAGGATTTATGGCTACACAAACTGTTGAGGGTAGTTCTAGATCTGGTCCAAGACGAACTACTGTAGGGAATTTATTGAAACCATTGAATTCGGAATATGGTAAAGTAGCTCCTGGGTGGGGAACTACGCCTTTGATGGGTGTTGCAATGGCTCTATTTGCGATATTTCTATCTATTATTTTGGAGATTTATAATTCTTCCATTTTACTGGACGGAATTTCTATGAATTAGATTCACAAGAACTGACTAACTAGTTTTTCAATACAAAGTGAAGCATTTAGGTCTTAGATTTTTAGCCCATTCGATTTTGGTTTGGTAGTTCGACCGTGGAATTTCTTTTCTTCTGTATTTCCGGAATATGAGTGTGTGACTTGTTATAATTGATCCTATTGATAGTACAGAGAGTGAGTCTGTCATCTTGATAGAGATGGTTTTACCCCGTCTGATATTTATTCTAGTATCTGGAGCACGGAATATATAAAATAGATTCTAAAGTATTAGAACTATGATTCATACTTACTATTTAGACCCCGCAAACCGGACTTAAAAGATTTTTTCAAAGAGTTAGAAGTTATAAAGATTTTGATTCTTTCAAACTGCCACTTCTCCTTATTTTTATCAAAGGACAAACGTTTCTTTGGATTCTTTTTCATTCTATCTATTCATTGAATAAGTGATGATCCAATAGTTCTTACTCAGGGAATTTTTGGACTTAGATTGAAGGTTTTATTGAATCATCGTGGTTTTGGTATGAATCTTAGGTTTTTTTATTTAATCGATTCATAGGGTCTTAACAAGAGAATTCCTATCAATAATAAAGAAGACAGCAGTAAAGCCGCATTACACACAAAAAAAATAAGACAAATCAAAGAAAAAAAAAGTTAAGTAAATAGAATATTCAAGAGGCCAGTAACGATCAAGATAAAGACGAGTGAGCCGACTTGAGATTTTGGCATTATAACCACAAAGAAGAGCTCTCGGATTTCGATTTTTTGTATCTTCAGATAAGATTGGAATCATAGGGTTAAGTTAAGAAGTTGCAAACTTTCTATTACACATATCCGTTACAACCAGTATTTGGGTATTTCTGTTTGAGCCGTACGAGATGAAATTCTCATATACGGTTCTCAGAGGGGGAGTCCCCTTGGTTTACCTATCTCAATAAAGTCTATGATTGGTTCGAAGAACGTCTTGAGATTCAGGCGATTGCGGATGATATAACTAGTAAATATGTTCCTCCTCATGTCAACATATTTTATTGTTTAGGAGGAATTACACTTACTTGTTTTTTAGTCCAAGTAGCGACGGGGTTTGCTATGACTTTTTACTATCGTCCCACCGTTACTGAGGCTTTTGCTTCTGTTCAATATATAATGACCGAAGCTAACTTTGGTTGGTTAATCCGATCAGTTCATCGATGGTCGGCAAGTATGATGGTCCTAATGATGATCCTGCACGTATTTC